ACGAAGAAACACTAATAAAATTTCATATTCAGATACATAAGAATTATACAGGAGCTGAAATAGTCGTTTATTTTTTTTTGAAAAAACGTAAATAGATTTATTCGTAGTAATAAATCTATTCCCATTATGATATTCATGGAGAAAGAATCGCAATAAATGCAAAGAAGGAACATCTTGGATCCGCCGTTGAAGAATTTGAACCAAGACTTCCAGGTGGACAGGATAGGGTATTAGTAGATCTAACACATAATTTATGTGCGAAATTTTGTCCTCTAAAAAAGGAAATGTTGAATGAATAGATCGTAAATTCTGATATTTTTTTATTTCTTTTTCTTCTAGGGAAGGTAATGGTATTTCCAAAATAACTGCAAATCCTTCAGATATTATTTTAAAAAAAAAAGGAGAATATAAATTTTTGTTGCGCCCATCAAATCTATTTTGGCTAGAATTTTTAATTGAAGAAATCCAATAATTCTGTTGATAGATTCGAATAATTAAACGTTTCACAAGTACGGAACTAGATTTATTGTCATAACCAAAAATTTCCATGGGTTCATAAAAAATTGAACCATTTAAACCATGATCATGAGCAAGCGTGTAAATATACTCCTGAAATAGAAGCGGATATAGGAAGTGTTGTTGCCTAGATCTATCTTTTTCTAAATATCCTTGTAATTCTTGCATTTACATTTATCCACTTGAAAGAGAGAAAGGGTACATGTCTGGGGTTGTCGAATGATACATAGTGCAATATGGTCAGAACAGGGTATATAGCATATATATAATATAAATATACTATATAGTATATACCTAGTATATACTAAAAATACTATATAGTATATAGTACGAAAAAAGATATACCCCCGAGACTGAGAGCACAATCGATGGATCTCGTTCTTCTCTTTTTCTATCCAATTGGTTTATGTTATAAAATTCTAATTACAAGAGAGTAAAAAAAATCCTTTATTTTTGCAACCCAGTTGCTCTTTTGATTTTGGAAAAAATTATATTCTCTTTATCAGTATACTCTTTCTTATACACATCCGTCTCCAATCCATAAGAGAGAATAGTTAGGATTCAAAAAAAAAAAGAATCAATGGTCCACTCATAGGAGAACCCTTTCCCGCATCAGGCACTAATAAAATTTTAACATCTAATTAGATCGGGTAATTATTCAAATTAAGAACATAAGCTCGTTGCTTTTTGTTTTACCAGAATTGGAGCCATAGGACTCTATCCATTTATTCACTAGACCAAACAAAAAATCTGTCCCCTTCCAAAAACCAAAACAATATTTTGTAATGATCCAGTAAGGATCAACTCAAAGTTATATTTGAATAGTTAATCAAATGAATTTATTCATTTGATTAACTATTCAATTTATATTTTAATACGACATGCTGTTTTTTCCTTCATTACCTTTCAGGATCAGTCGTGGTCTTATAGACTCTACCAATAGTCTGGACGAATTCGTTGCTTCATCCAAATGTGTAAAAGATCCTAGTCGCACTTAAAAGCCGAGTACTCTACCATTGAGTTAGCAACCCAGATAAATAATGTAGTGTAGATACGATCGAAATTAAAGAAATAAATTGGATTGCACCGCGGAGGACCCCGTCAAACTTAAAAATGGAACTAGCAACAAATCAAATCTAAACATCAAATCTTGATTTTATGATCCATAATTTATAAAATTTATAAACACCAAAATATCAAAAGGAACAGGTTGGATTAAAAAACAATGGATTAAAAATACAATATAGATTTCAAGATTGACACCCATTTTTATCTTGGTCCATTTTTTTTTAAGAAAAACAGTATTTTACGTACAGTAAATGCGGCAAACCCGTCATTTGACTTAAGTAAAGGAAAAAATAAATCCGAGGTAGGGATAAACGGATCCATTTATCTACAATCCAATTATATTTGTTCGATACAACATTGTCAATATGAATGTTGATAAAATTCATTAAGGAAATAAAGGAAGGCCTTGTGTTGGATTGACACAACATAAATAATAAATTTTAACAGAAAAATAAGGAAAAGGATTTTTCGGAGAAGGATCGGCAAAGATCCCATTTTTGAACCCCATACGAGTGAAACACATTTCTAAAAAAAAAAAATACGAATACGAGAGTTTACTTAAGACTTATTTACATCTTTAACAGATTGTTCGGGACGATTAATCATGAAGGAGCCCTTTTTCTTGAACAAATAAACTATAAACCTCGAAGGAAGGACCTTAATAAATTTCAAATATCCGAATAAAATAATTTTAACCAAATAAGCTATTCCAATGACCTGGAAAGGTCAGAAGTTTCTCGACAATATCGATTTCTCACACTTCCCTCGAGTACCAAAGATTCATAAAAAAAAATAAAACGAGTTTAAAGAATCTCCGACTTCAGGTCAGGGTTGGAAAACATATTTTCGTTCATTACTTAATTTGATCCCTAATTCAATCAACAAGTCGACGCAATCCCAATAAGTATCTAAAAATTTGTAGCAGATATCTTATTCACTAAAGAGATACAAATTTTCATCATGTCCAATTTAATTCTCAATTGTTTAATTTAAAACATAAATAGATTGAGAATAAAGTTTATTTGTTTTCATGTGTATGGAATAGAAAAGATATCGTCTAAGGTAAAATGAAGGTCATTATTCTTTCTTTCATCTGAAAGAGAAAATAAGGACTCCTCTAATTATTCTTTTTTCCTATCTATCATATTTATTACATTACAATATACAAAGAACAATTGTTACCCTAAGTAATTATGTATATTTAAGGAATCACAGATATATATATATATATATCTTTTTTCCCTTAACGAATCTCCTTCGTTTTATACATATTTTTTTCCTTTTAATGTTGGATACGATATGATCCAATTGGTCGTTTCTGATAGACACAACCTGGGACGGAAGGATTCGAACCTCCGAATAACGGGACCAAAACCCGCTGCCTTACCGCTTGGCCACGCCCCATTTCGATTTCTATACTAATAAAACTATTATTAATATTGCTTATTCGTCAATTCCAGCCCAAATACATATGGATAGGATATATTGTTGCTAGGATTCGACACATGTATATATAGAATCCAAAAAATGTAATTGATCATTACATGGAATTCAATTAAAATATTGTATGAAAGTACAATTCCTTGTATTCTCGTTTGAGAATTGAAAAAGGGATAAGATATTTGGTTTTGGAAAGTTCAAATAAAAGGGAGATTTTTTGGACCTTACTTTTTAATTTTTACCTTATATTATAAAAATAACTCAATCAAATTATCTAATCTACAAGAACAAAATGTTTCTTATGCTTAATATCTTTAGTTTAATCGGTATCTGTATTAATTCTGCCTTTTATTCAAGTAGTTTTTTCTTCGCAAAATTGCCCGAGGCTTATGCCTTTTTCAACCCAATCATAGACGTTATGCCCATCATACCTCTACTCTTTTTTCTCTTAGCCTTTGTTTGGCAAGCTGCTGTAAGTTTTCGATGAAATCTTTAAGACTTTCCTAAATTCATTTTTTTTTATCAAAAAAAAAAAATGAAATTAATAAGATTGGATAAGTCTTATATTATATTACGGACCTTTGATTGATTCAAAAATAGAAATTTTTTCTATTAAATAATTGCAGCAATTAATTTTGCTCCATTTATTTTCTTGTTCTGACCTTCCAGTGAACAAAGACTCAGAATCTTATTACAAATAAATTAGTAAAAATTACTTTTTTTGAGAAAACACTTATATATATATATTTTAATTTTATTTTTTGAAGTGTCATGTCAAAACTCAAAATAGCGTATGTGGTGAAAAAAATAAAAATAGGTAATCTATTCCCCCTTTCACAAATAAAAATAAATAAAAATGATCCTATATTGGAGATTGTGTAATGCTTACTCTCAAACTATTCGTTTATACAGTAGTGATTTTTTTTGTTTCTCTCTTCATCTTTGGATTCTTGTCTAACGATCCAGGACGTAATCCTGGACGTGAAGAATAAACATAATCGATTTTTCATTTTTTATTGTTTTTTTGAATTCTTTTTTTTCTATATATTTTTTTTATAAAAAAGGTGATTGAGATTTTTTTTTTTTAATTCGAAAGTATCGAGCGATCAAACGGAGCGGGGAGAGAGGGATTCGAACCCTCGGTACAAATAACTTGTACAACGGATTAGCAATCCGCCGCTTTAGTCCACTCAGCCATCTCTCCGAATTAAAAAATTTACGATTTTTTATGTGATGTGACACGTGAATTTGAAGTAAAGATTGATCAAAAAAACCCTTGTTTTTCCTTCCTTACTTATTATAAGGATATATAAAAATAACAATATATAAACCAATATATAAAATTAAAAGATAATATATAAAAAAGATAAGATATCCAAAAAAATCAGCAATTCAATTTATATGCTGATTTTGTACAAAAGGTTTATTCCCCCGGCCCAATAAAGTACTGGAGTACTGGCCGGGTCATTACTTATTTTTTTGCTCCAACGAATCAATTATTTATAGATCAAAAAATTTAATCACGATTCGATATAAAATAGTAAATACTTGTTAGTAAAGCAGTAATAGGGTCAATTTACATCCCCATTTCTATGATATGATGGAGGTGTCATTTCTTATTATTAATAATTTATATTTTATTATTACTTTTTTTATATCTAATTTTATTGAATTACTTTAAAAGGTGGAATAAAAAACACATATGGGCATATATATATAAAATAAACAATAAACTCAACTATTAAACATACATATTTATAATATTTAGAATTTCTTCTAAATAATTCATTATCAGTATAACATTAGAAATAGCCCATTTACTTCTTCTTCGGAACAGAACTGTCAATAATTACTTTCCAGCAAACGAAAAGTATAATTATAACTTTATTATGTTCTTTAAATAAGATACACTTTTTGCTCTTCACCCTTTTTTCTTAAAATTGACGGCGGGTCGAAATACAATACACGTCAACGCT